TACTCAAAAAAATCGACACAATACGCCTAATCGATTGGAATTGAGAAAATTCTGTCCCTATTGTTACAAACATACAATTCATGGGGAAATAAAAAAATAGATCGAACCGAGCGCCTGTGTGTCATCCTTCCAAGATACAAGTTAGAGGAAAAATGACATTCTATATAATAACATATTTAATAAATACATTGAATAAATAAAGCAAATCCTATTTTAATTAATTTTCGATGTGACCATAATAGGGTTTTCACGATAAGAACTAAACTAAACAAACCATGGATAAATCCAAGCGACCTTTTCTTAAATCCAAGCGATCTTTTCGTAGGCGTTTACCCCCGATCCAATCGGGGGATCGAATTGATTATAGAAACATGAGTTTAATTAGTCGATTTATTAGTGAGCAAGGAAAAATATTATCTAGACGAGTGAATAGATTGACCTTGAAACAACAACGATTAATTACTATTGCTATAAAACAAGCTCGTATTTTATCTTTGTTACCCTTTCTTAATAATGAAAAACAATTTGAAAAGAGCGAGTTGACCGTTCGAACTACCGGTCTTAGAACCAGAATGAAATAAGCTTATTCTTTCTTCAATTGAATGAAAATTCCAATCGGATCTCAAACGCATTTTGTTCAAAAACCCGAAAATCCGGATTTTTTTATTTTGTTATCGTGTCATTAAGAATAAGAAAAAACTCGGGGAAATCAAAGAAATCTTTTTTTATTGAACGTGTTTATTTATGTTGACTACTTTATCATAATCATAATAATTTTTTCTCATAGTCATTTTTACTCTACCCTCCCGGAGTTCATTCTCCGGGGAACTCGATTCTAGCGGATTTCTTAGAATCTACTTATTTTATTTTATGTTTTATGATTTCGTTGGAAATCATATAAAGACTTTTTTTATTTAATATAGCTATTTGCGCAAGTATTTTTCGATTAAGAAGCACTCGGCTCTTGTACAAATCATGTATTAATCTACTATAACTATAGAATACCCCCTTCTCGCGAATTACTGCGTTTATACGAGTTATCCACAAACGACGAAAGGTTCTCTTTTGCCTATCTTTATCTCGATGAGCCGAAACCAAAGCTCTTATTTTCTGTTGAGTAATAGTTCGAGTAAGTCTTGAATGAGCTCCTCGAAAGCTTGAGGCAAATAAACGAATTTTTGTTCTACGTCTACGAGCTATATATCCCCGTCTAATTCTGGTCATTGAATAAATGAAACTTTAACGAATAGAATAACTAATGGCTTTACTTTCTTTCAGTTTTTCTATTCCCCTTCCTCAGTCTATTAATAACAAAACGGATTTTTCCAATGTATAAAATAAAAATTCCAATGGCTTTAGCTACTATAACCTTCCCGACCACCCTTTTTTACCTCGAAAAAGAAATTATATTCAACTAGGTATCAACAACATATTAAATAAAAACTAGTAAATGGATAAAGAAATAGTAGGTTCCATCGTTTCTATGGTTTATTCTTAAACGGTGAGGTCTTCTCTATACACCGGAGCCTCTTAATTTGAATTTATTTAATAATAATTAACCTAACCTTATTAGTAACTTGTACAGTTCACACTCTTCGGCTCTACCCATAAATTAGCCAGTAATAGGTCTTTCACAAGGGATCTACCTATACAGTAACGGTATTTAATTATGAACGTTAGCTGGGTAGCTGACCCTCTTAGTCCGTTCTTGCAAGAATGGAAGTCGAATCTTTCTTTTTTTTTTAATAAGATTGTCCCCGCTTAATGGATAACCATTTAATACCAATGGGGAATCTTTTTTTCATCTTAAATTGAGGGTAATTGGATTTGCACCAATAGAAACCATAAATTTCATATACAATAGAAAGATAGATCTTATTATTTTTAGAGAGTGAATGGAATGGAGTTCTTCCGTTTTATCCTATTGAATTTTATCCTATTGATCGGTACTGATCATTGATACTGGAAAATGGTTTTTCTTTTGTCCCAGCCCATGATCTGAACGAGTCGCACATACACCCTAGTACATGTTCCTCGACGCTGAGGGCATCCCCGAAGAGCGGGGGATTTCGTGACATTTCTGATTGGCTGTCTTGTATTTCTAATAAGTTGTTTAATCGTTGGCATGTTGAATGGTATACATAATGAGCTGGTTTAGATCGATCCTAACCGGATGATTATGAATTACTTCGATTTAATAAAATATTGAACTCGGTAAGAAGATAAAAAATAAATTAGGGATTTGTGCGAAATATATCCTATTTTCTATTTTCATTCAACTGCTACAAGATCAACAATTCCATAAGCTTGGGCTTCTGTTGCTGACATAAAAACATCTCTTTCCATGTCTTCGGATACAACCCATAGGGGTTTGCCCGTTCTTTGTACATAAACCCTTGTGATGGTTTCACGCAGTTTTAGCAGCTCTTCCGCTTCCAAGATAGCTTCTCCCGTTTGTGCTTCATAAAAATCACTAGCGGGTTGATGAATCATTACCCTG